GCAACCGTAGCTTAATTAAAGCATAACACTGAAGATGTTAAGATAAACCTTAGAAAGTTTCGGGAGCACATAGGTTTGGTCCTGGCCTTACTGTCAGCCCTAGTTAAGATTACACATGCAAGTATCTGCACCCCTGTGAGGATGCCCACGATCACCCCCAAGGTGACATGGAGTAGGTATCAGGCACAACCCAAATATTTCGCCCAAGACACCTTGTTCAGCCACACCCCCAAGGGTACTCAGCAGTGATAGACCTTAAGCCATGAGCGAAAGCTTTACTCAGTTAAGACTAAGAGGGCCGGTAAAGCCCGTGCCAGCCACCGCGGTTACACGGGCGGCCCAAGTTGACACACAACGGCGTAAAGAGTGGTTAGGGAAACACATCAACTAAAGCCGAAGACCCCCAAGACTGTGGTACGCCATCTCGGGGGAGTGAAGATCAACTACGAAGGTGGCTTTACAACGCCTGACCCCACGAAAGCTAAGACCCAAACTGGGATTAGATACCCCACTATGCTTAGCCCTAAACATCGAATGAACTTAACTAATTCATTCCGCCTGGGAATTACGAACACTAGTTTAAAAACCAAAGGACTTGGCGGTGCTTAAGACCCCCCTAGAGGAGCCTGTCCTATAACCGATGACCCCCGTTCAACCTCACCCTCTCTCGCTCTATCCACCTATATACCGCCGCCGTCAGCTTACCCTGAGAAGGAATAATAGTATGCAGAATTGGCACAGCCCTAAACGTCAGGTCGAGGTGTAGTGCATGGGAGGGGAAGAGATGGGCTACATTTGCTCCCCAAGAGCAAATTTACGGACGCCTTATTGAAACATAAGACTGAAGGAGGATTTAGTAGTAAGTGAGAAACAGAGTGCCCCACTGAAACCGGCCCTGAAGCGCGCACACACCGCCCGTCACCCTCCCCGAGCACCAAAATATTATTAAATAAACTGCTTTACCTGCAAAAGGAGAGGAAAGTCGTAACATGGTAAGTGTACCGGAAGGTGCACTTGGAGAATACAGGACGTAGCTAAGAAGTATAGCATCTCCCTTACACTGAGAAGTCACCCTTGCAAAACGGGTCGGCCTGATACCCATAAGCTAGCCTAACCACCAAAACACAACAAACACCATTAATAACCCCCTAAACCCTAAATAGGAACCCTAAAACATTCTTCCCCCCTAGTATGGGCGACAAAAAAGGAACCAAGAGCCATAGAACTAGTACCGCAAGGGAAAGCTGAAAGAGAGGTGAAAAAGAACAGTAAAGTCTAGAGAAGCAGGACTAAACCCCCGTACCTTTTGCATCATGAATTAGCAAGTATAAACAGGCAAGGGGGACCACAGTCTGCCACCCCGAAACTGAGTGAGCTACTCCAGGACCGCCTATTACAGGGCAAACCCGTCTCTGTGGCAAAAGAGTGGGAAGATCCTCGAGTAGAAGTGATAAACTTACCGAACCCAGTGATAGCTGGTTGTCTGGAAAATGGATATAAGTTCAGCCCCACCTCTTCTTTACTCAAAAGTAGAAAATACCACTATGACAAAAAGAAGAAGGGGGAGTTACTCAAAGGGGGTACAGCCCCTTTGAGAGAAGAAACAACTTTTTAAGCAGGATAAGGATTAAAATATTTAAGGGATAGTAACCTAGTGGGCCTAAAAGCAGCCACCTATATAGAAAGCGTCAAAGCTCAAACACGACTCCGCCCCATTATACCAATAAACAGCCCAAAGCCCCAAATAACACCAGACCTCTCCACTGCAAGTGGAGGAGAAGATGCTAGTATGAGTAATAAGAAACCCAAGAGTTTCTCCCAGCACACGCTTAAGCCAGCACGGACAACCCACCGAAAATTAACGGACCCAAAGAAAGAGGGCAATGAAAGACGACGAACTAACTAGAAGAACACTCACCCCCACCCGTTGACCCCACACTGGTGTGCCCCAAGGAAAGACAAAAGGGAAGAGAAGGAACTCGGCAAAATATCCCAAGCCTCGCCTGTTTACCAAAAACATCGCCTCTTGCAAACATATATAGAATAAGAGGTCTGACCTGCCCAGTGACACTATGTTCAACGGCCGCGGTATTTTGACCGTGCTAAGGTAGCGCAATCACTTGTCTTTTAAATAAGGACCTGTATGAAAGGTATGACGAGGGCTTGACTGTCTCCTCTCCCCAGTCAATGAAATTGATCTCCCCGTGCAGAAGCGGGGATCTTAACATAAGACGAGAAGACCCTGTGGAGCTTGAGACCCAGGTGTGGCACATGTTAAAAAAACTTTACTCAAAGGACAAACTAAGTGAAACCCACACCTATGTCTTCGGTTGGGGTGACCATGGGGTAGACCTAACCCCCATGAAGACAGGGAGCACTAGAGGAAATCTTCCATAAATTTACAACTCCCCTCCTAAAAGCCAGAGCCCCACCTCTAGCTAACGAAACATTCGACTTGAAATGATCCGGGAAACCGATCAACGAACCAAGTTACCCCAGGGATAACAGCGCTATCCCCTTCAAGAGCCCATATCGCCAAGGGGGTTTACGACCTCGATGTTGGATCAGGACATCCTAATGGTGCAGCCGCTATTAAGGGTTCGTTTGTTCAACGATTAAAGTCCTACGTGATCTGAGTTCAGACCGGAGTAATCCAGGTCAGTTTCTATCTATGAACGCACTCTCTTCTAGTACGAAAGGACCGAAGAGAGAGGGCCCCTGCTCCCCAGCACGCCCGACCCTTACTTGATGAAGTCAACTAAACCAAATAAAGGGGCGCAAGGCCCATACTTAGATATTAGTATGTTGGAGTGGCAGAGCCCGGTGAATGCAGAGGTCCTAAGATCCTCCCACGGAGGTTCAAGTCCTTCCCCCAACTTATGCTTTATATTAATACCCTTCTCACCCACATTATTAACCCCCTAATCATTATTGCCTTGGTCTTACTCGCAGTCGCATTCTTAACCCTAATTGAGCGAAAGATCCTCGGGTATATGCAGCTACGTAAAGGACCTAACATCGTTGGACCCTACGGGCTCTTCCAGCCCATCGCGGACGGAGTTAAGCTCTTTATTAAAGAGCCCGTCCGCCCTTCTACCTCCTCCCAGATTCTGTTCCTCCTCACCCCCCTGCTTGCCCTTACCCTCGCCCTTACGCTGTGGGCCCCCCTCCCCCTCCCTCAGCCCCTTGCAGACCTTAACCTCAACATCCTCTTTATCCTGGCCATCTCCAGCTTAGCCGTTTACTCTATCCTCGGCTCAGGCTGAGCATCCAATTCAAAGTATGCCCTAATGGGGGCGCTACGTGCCGTAGCTCAAACCATCTCCTATGAAGTCAGCCTAGGACTAATCCTTCTCTCCGCAATTATCTTCACGGGAGGATTCTCTCTGCAGGTCTTCGCTACCGCTCAAGAAAACATCTGACTACTCTTTCCCGCTTGACCCCTTGCCGCCATGTGGTTCGTCTCCACACTAGCTGAGACCAACCGGTCCCCTTTCGACCTTGCGGAGGGGGAATCCGAGCTGGTCTCTGGCTTTAACGTAGAATATGCGGGGGGGCCCTTTGCCCTATTTTTCCTGGCAGAATATGCAAATATTCTGTTTATGAATGCCCTCACCGGAGCCCTATTCCTGGCAACATCCTATGACCCCGCAATGCCTATCCTTACATCCGCGAAAATTATAATTAAGTTAGTAGCGCTAGCAGTGGTTTTCCTCTGAATCCGAGCAGCCTTCCCCCGGTTCCGATATGACCAACTCATGCACCTTATCTGGAAAGCCTTCCTGCCCCTCACCCTAGGCCTTCTTCTCTGACATCTAGCCCTCCCTCTTGCCCTGGCCTCTTTACCACCCATATAGCTTTCACCGAAACTGTGCCTGAATTTTAAAGGAGCACTTTGATAGAGTGAACCATGGGGGTTAAAGTCCCCCCAGTTTCTCCAGAGCAAGATAAGCTAAAGAAGCTCTTGGGCCCATGCCCCAAAAATGTAGGTTGAACCCCTGCTTTTGCTAATGAACCCCTATATCCTTTCCGCCCTTCTTATAGCCCTTGGGCTTGGCACCACTATCACCTTCGCCAGCTCCCACTGACTCCTGGCTTGGATAGGACTAGAAATTAATACTCTCGCCATCCTTCCCCTCATGGCACAGCATCACCACCCCCGGGCGGTAGAAGCTGCCACGAAGTATTTCCTCACACAAGCTGCCGCAGCAGCCACACTTCTTTTTGCGAGCACAACAAACGCCTGGATCACCGGGCAATGAGATATTTCACAAATGTCCCATCCTTTCCCCCTCACGCTTGCAGTGGTAGCCTTGGCCCTTAAGATTGGACTGGCCCCCGTCCACTCTTGACTACCCGAAGTCCTGCAAGGCCTGGACCTCACCACCGGCCTTATTTTATCCACATGGCAGAAGCTCGCCCCCTTCGCCCTCCTATTTCAGCTTCAAACACCTCAAACCGCCACTCCCCTCCTTCTTATGGGACTCCTCTCTACCCTCGTCGGGGGCTGAGGAGGCCTTAATCAAACCCAGCTTCGAAAAATCCTAGCTTACTCATCGATTGCCCATCTTGGCTGGATAACCCTAGTCTTGCAATTCGCACCTACCCTCACTATTCTAACCCTCCTTGTCTACCTTGTCATGACTTCCTCTGTCTTCCTTGTCTTTAAGGCTAACAAGGCCACCACCATTAACCAGCTAGCCCTCTCATGATCTAAAACCCCCGTCATTACCGCCACTGCCCCCCTTGTCCTGCTCTCCCTTGGGGGCCTGCCACCCCTCACCGGGTTTATGCCCAAATGACTGATCATGCATGAGCTGACAAAGCAAGACCTCATGCTACTCACCACACTCGCTGCCCTCTCTGCCCTTTTAAGCCTGTACTTTTATTTGCGACTCTCATACTCCATAGCCCTTACTGTCCCACCCAACAACCTTCCCAGCACCACCTCTTGGCGTTTTACGACCCTACAAATGACCCTCCCCATTGCCATCCTCTCCACCGCAGCCCTGGCCCTCCTCCCCCTAACCCCTGGAGTAGCTGCACTCCTCACCCCCTAGGGGCTTAGGCTTAAGCAAACCAGAGGCCTTCAAAGCCTCAATTGGGGGTGGAACCCCCTCAGCCCCTGAACCCATCTAGACAGGCAGGTTTCGATCCTGCGAAATCTTAGTTAACAGCTAAGCGCCCAAACCAGCGGGCATCTGTCTACTTCCCCGCCTACTTAGCCAGCAAATAGGCGGGGAAGCCCCCCCCCCCCCGTGGCAACAACCCGTTGACTTTTCTCCACCAACCACAAAGACATTGGCACCCTTTATCTCGTATTCGGTGCTTGAGCTGGAATAGTAGGCACAGCGCTTAGCCTTCTTATCCGTGCAGAGCTCAGCCAACCCGGGGCACTGCTAGGGGACGACCAGATCTACAACGTTATCGTCACAGCCCATGCCTTCGTAATAATCTTCTTCATAGTTATACCTATTATGATTGGGGGCTTCGGAAACTGGCTTATCCCGTTAATGATCGGGGCCCCCGACATGGCCTTCCCCCGAATGAACAATATGAGCTTCTGACTTCTTCCCCCCTCATTCCTCCTACTACTAGCTTCCTCCGGCGTAGAAGCGGGGGCCGGAACCGGATGAACTGTATACCCCCCTCTGGCTGGAAACCTGGCCCATGCGGGAGCCTCGGTTGATCTAACCATCTTCTCCCTCCATCTCGCAGGGATCTCTTCTATCCTCGGGGCTATCAACTTCATCACTACCATCTTCAATATGAAACCAACCGCCATGTCCATGTACCAGATCCCCCTCTTCGTCTGGGCAGTTCTCATCACAGCGGTCCTTCTCCTTCTCTCCCTCCCTGTCCTTGCCGCAGGTATTACAATGCTTTTAACAGATCGTAACTTAAACACTACCTTCTTCGACCCCGTTGGCGGAGGAGACCCCGTCCTTTATCAGCACTTGTTCTGGTTTTTCGGACACCCTGAAGTATATATTCTCATTCTTCCCGGCTTCGGAATAATCTCACACATCGTAGCCTATTACGCGGGCAAGAAAGAACCCTTCGGCTACATGGGAATGGTTTGAGCCATGATAGCGATTGGCTTACTAGGGTTTATTGTATGAGCCCACCACATGTTTACTGTAGGCATGGATGTAGACACCCGGGCCTATTTTACTTCTGCCACCATGATTATTGCTATCCCCACCGGTGTAAAAGTATTCAGCTGACTGGCGACCCTTCACGGTGGAGACATTAAATGAGAAACACCAATGCTTTGAGCCCTTGGTTTTATCTTCCTATTTACAGTAGGGGGACTAACCGGGATTGTTCTAGCTAACTCATCCCTTGACATTGTCCTACACGACACTTATTATGTAGTCGCCCACTTCCACTACGTACTGTCGATGGGGGCTGTTTTCGCGATCGTTGCAGGATTCGTTCACTGATTCCCCCTCTTTACAGGCTACACCCTTCACCCCTCGTGAACAAAAATCCATTTCGGGGTCATGTTTGCCGGAGTAAATTTAACATTCTTCCCCCAACACTTCCTAGGCCTGGCGGGTATGCCCCGTCGATACTCTGACTACCCAGATGCCTATACTCTATGAAATACAGTATCCTCTATCGGCTCCCTAGTATCACTTGTCGCAGTAATCATGTTCCTCTTTATTATTTGAGAAGCATTTAGCGCCAAGCGAGAAGTCTTATCAGTAGAACTAACCATGACAAATATTGAATGACTTCACGGCTGCCCTCCCCCCTACCACACATTTGAAGAGCCAGCTTTTGTTCAAAACCAATTAGACCGAGATTAGGCTGACCCCGGACACAAGTTATAAAACCTTGTCCCACTGGCAAGAATATGAGTTAAAAACTCATGTGTTACTGAATGGCACACCCATCGCAACTCGGACTCCAAGACGCAGCTTCACCTCTAATAGAAGAACTACTCCACTTCCATGACCACGCCTTAATAATCGTACTCTTGATCAGCACAATGGTATTATACATCATTGCTGCAATAGTTACAGCCAAATTTACAGACAAGCTGATTTTGGACTCTCAAGAAATTGAAGTAATCTGAACAGTTCTTCCGGCCATTGTTTTAATCTTAATCGCACTCCCCTCGCTTCGATTGCTCTATATAATAGACGAAGTAAGTGCCCCCCAAATAACCGTAAAGGCTGTTGGCCATCAGTGATATTGAACATATGAATACACTGACTATCAAGAGCTTGAATTCGATGCCTACATACTCCCCACATCTGATTTAACCCCTGGCCAATTCCGCCTTCTAGAAGCAGACCACCGCGTAGTAGTGCCTGCTACTTCGCCGATTCGAATGCTGATTACAGCAGAAGACGTACTCCACTCCTGAGCCCTTCCAGCTCTAGGTGTTAAAGTAGACGCCATCCCTGGACGACTAAATCAAACAGCCTTCATCGTTGACCGCCCAGGAGTTTTTTACGGGCAATGCTCAGAGATTTGTGGCGCCAATCACAGCTTTATGCCCATCATAGTAGAATCCACCGCCCTAAATTACTTTGAACAGTGATCTGCCGTGATATCGGAAGACGCCTCGCTAAGAAGCTAAAGAGTACAAGCACCAGCCTTTTAATCTGGAAATTGGTGGTTAACGCCCACCCTTTGCGATATGCCTCAACTCAACCCAGCCCCCTGATTTATAATCTTACTATTCTCCTGATTAATTTTCCTAACTATTGTCCCTAACAAAGTTCTTAAGCACGCCGTGCCCAACCAACCAACGACTCCTGATATTCATACAGACGAAAAAACAGTTTGAACCTGACCATGATACTAAGCTTCTTTGACCAATTCGCATCCCCCACATGCCTAGGCATCCCATTAATGGCACTAGCTATTGCCCTCCCCTGACTCTTGTTCCCAGCCCCAACTAACCGGTGAGTCGCCAATCGTCTTCTGACTACTCAGACTTGGTCCCTAAACCGCTTTACTAACCAACTCCTGCTCCCAATGAATTCCCCCGGCCACAAGTGAGCAGCCCTGTTTGCATCTTTAATAGTCTTCTTACTTACAATTAATATACTAGGCCTCCTTCCCTACACCTTCACCCCAACAACCCAACTCTCCCTCAACATAGGACTAGCCTTTCCTTTATGACTAGCTACTGTGATCGTAGGCATGTGAAATCAACCAACTCACGCCCTCGGGCACCTTCTCCCTGAAGGAACCCCTGCCCCCCTAATTCCTGTTCTAATTATTATCGAAACAATTAGCCTCTTTATTCGACCCTTGGCCCTCGGAGTCCGACTGACTGCTAACCTTACCGCAGGGCACCTTCTGATACAACTTATTGCTACCGCAGCCTACGTTCTCCTCCCCCTTATGCCAACAGTAGCTATCCTTACCATAGCAGTATTATTCCTACTCACCCTCCTGGAAGTCGCAGTCGCCATGATTCAGGCCTACGTATTTGTTCTACTCTTAAGCCTATACCTTCAAGAAAACGTATAATGTCCGCCCAAACCCACCCCTACCACATAGTTAGCCCCAGCCCCTGACCCCTGACAGGGGCCACCGCCGCATTGCTAATAACCTCAGGCCTTGCTATTTGATTTCACTTCCACTCAATCTCCCTGATAACTCTAGGAACTATCCTCCTCATCCTCACTATTTACCAATGATGACGAGACATCGTCCGAGAAGGCACATTCCAAGGACACCACACCCCGCCAGTACAAAAGGGACTTCGGTATGGAATAATCCTATTTATTATATCAGAAGTTTTATTTTTCCTTGGGTTTTTCTGGGCATTCTACCACTCTAGCCTCGCTCCCACCCCTGAACTAGGGGGGCTCTGACCCCCCGCAGGAGTCACCCCCCTTGACCCGTTTGAAGTTCCCCTTCTAAATACAGCTGTGTTACTGGCCTCCGGTGTAACTGTGACATGAGCCCACCACAGCATTATAGAAGGAGAACGTAAACAAGCCACACAGTCCCTTGCACTAACCATCCTTTTAGGCGGGTACTTCACTTACCTTCAAGCACTAGAATATCAAGAAGCACCATTCACAATTGCAGACAGCGTCTACGGCTGTACCTTCTTCGTAGCAACAGGTTTCCACGGCCTCCACGTCCTGATCGGATCGACTTTCCTAGCCGTATGCCTCGCACGACAGATTCAACACCACTTTACCTCAGACCATCACTTCGGCTTTGAAGCAGCTGCATGATACTGACACTTTGTTGACGTTGTCTGATTATTCCTCTATATCTCCATCTACTGATGAGGGTCCTAATCTTTCTAGTATTAATTCAGTATAAGTGCCTTCCAAGCACCTGGCCTTGGTTAGAATCCAAGGAAAGATAATGAACCTGCTTTTAACCACAATCCTAATCGCCATCATTTTATGCACAGTCCTAGTTACGGTGTCCTTTTGACTCCCAATCATAACCCCTGACCATGAGAAACTCTCTCCCTATGAATGTGGATTTGACCCCATCGGGTCGGCCCGCCTTCCATTCTCGCTTCGATTCTTTCTCGTCGCTATTCTTTTCCTTCTCTTCGACCTAGAAATCGCACTTCTCCTCCCCCTCCCCTGAGGAGACCAGCTACCTACCCCAAGCATAACTTTTGCCTGGGCAGCAGGAGTATTGCTCCTCCTCACTTTGGGCCTCGCCTACGAATGAGCACAAGGAGGCCTTGAGTGAGCTGAATAGGAGGCTAGTTTAATAAAAACCCTTGATTTCGGCTCAAGAACTTGTGGTTCAACTCCACAGCCCCCTAATGACCCCCAGCCACTTTGCCTTCTCAGCAGCATTCACTCTAGGATTATCAGGCCTGGCCCTTCACCGACACCACCTCTTATCTGCCCTCCTCTGCCTTGAGGGTATGATACTCTCGCTCTTCGTTGCCTTCTCATTATGGACCCTTCAACTCGGATCAACGAGCTTCTCAACAGCCCCAATGATTCTACTAACATTTTCAGCCTGTGAAGCAAGCGCAGGCCTAGGCCTCTTAGTAGCTACTGCGCGGACTCACGGGACGGACCGCCTTCAAAGCCTGAATCTTCTACAATGCTAAAAATTCTACTCCCAACCCTCATGCTACTCCCAACTATCTGGCTTTCCAACCCTAAGTGATTATGACCTACAACGCTAACTCATAGTTTCTGTATTGCCCTGGCAAGCCTGACTTGACTAAACAACCCAACTGAGACACCATGAACCTCCCTGGGAAAATACATTGCAACGGATCCCCTTTCAACCCCCCTCCTAGTACTATCTTGTTGACTCCTACCCCTTATGGTCCTGGCAAGCCAAAACCACACAAGCACTGAACCAGTGAATCGGCAACGCCTCTACATCATGCTTCTTACTCTCCTGCAGCTATTCCTAATTTTGGCATTTGGGGCCACCGAACTGATCCTCTTTTACGTCATGTTTGAAGCGACACTAATCCCCACCCTCCTTATCATCACCCGATGAGGCAGCCAGCCCGACCGGATTGCAGCCGGAACATACTTCCTATTCTACACCCTGGCAGGGTCAATACCTCTTCTAGTCGCCCTCCTCGTCTTAATCAATAAAACCGGCACACTATCCCTTATCACCATTCAGTACCCCGGGGCCCTAGACCTCGTAAATAACGGACATAAGGCATGATGAGCAGGCTGCATACTAGCCTTTTTAGTAAAAATACCCCTCTACGGTATCCACCTTTGACTACCCAAAGCCCATGTAGAAGCCCCAATTGCCGGCTCCATGGTCCTTGCTGCCGTCCTTCTTAAACTAGGAGGCTATGGCATAATCCGAATACTACCCATCCTAGACCCCCTAACCAAGCAACTTTCTTACCCATTTATCATCCTCGCACTATGGGGAGTCATCATAACCAGCTCTATTTGCCTCCGCCAAACAGATTTAAAGTCTCTAATTGCCTACTCATCGGTTAGCCACATGGGCCTAGTCATCGGGGCTATCCTCATCCAGACCCCCTGAGCACTAGCTGGCGCAACAATTCTTATGATCGCACATGGACTCACCTCCTCAGCCCTCTTTTGCCTGGCCAATATTAATTACGAACGGACTCATAGCCGGACGATGATTCTAGCCCGAGGACTTCAACTTCTACTGCCCCTAATAGCAACATGATGATTTATTGGCAGTCTGGCAAACCTGGCCCTACCACCTCTTCCCAACCTTATGGGGGAACTAATAATTATCACCTCCTTATTCAGCTGGTCTCCTTGGACTATTATTCTTACCGGAGCAGGCACACTGATCACGGCTGCATACTCTCTCTACATATTCTTAACCACCCAGCGCGGCCCAACCCCAACACACATTATTGCACTAGAACCCTCCCACACACGAGAACACCTCCTCATCCTTCTTCACCTGCTCCCCCTCCTACTTCTAACTGCCAAGCCTGAACTAATCTGAGGCCTAACTGCCTGCAGACATAGTTTAGTAAAACATTAGATTGTGATTCTGAAGACAGACGTTAAACCCGTCTTGTCCGCCGAGAGAGGCTCGCAGCACTGAGGACTGCTAATCTTCACGCCCCCGGTTGGACCCCGGGGCTCACTCGTTGGCATGCTCCTAAAGGATAATAGTTCATCCGTTGGTCTTAGGAACCAAAGACTCTTGGCGCAAATCCAAGTAGTAGCTATGCTCAACGCCCCCATAATCGCAACCGCCACCTTACTAGTTGTACTCACCCTGCTGTTTTATCCATTAGCTGCCACACTTTCGCCCCACCCCCAGCCAAAGACATGAGCACTATCCCACGTTAAGACCGCAGTAAAAATTGCCTTCTTTCTAAGCCTCCTCCCACTGTCACTCCACCTGGCCCAAGGCACGGAAGAAACTACTACCCTCTGCACATGAATAAACACCGCCACCTTTGATGTTAATATCAGCTTTAAGTTCGACTTCTATTCGCTCATCTTCATGCCTATTGCCTTGTATGTCACATGGGCCATCATGGAATTTGCCTCCTGGTATATACACTCCGATCCCTACATGAACCGATTTTTTAAATATCTCCTCATCTTCCTGATTGCTATGCTCATCCTGGTTACTGCGAATAACATGTTTCAACTGTTCATCGGATGAGAGGGAGTAGGGATCCTGTCTTTCCTCCTAATTGGCTGATGGCACGCCCGAGCGGATGCCAACACAGCAGCCCTCCAGGCCGTAGTCTATAACCGAGTGGGCGATATCGGACTGATCTTCGCCATGGCATGAATGGCCACCAACCTTAACTCATGAGAGCTCCACCAAATTATCGCCACAACAAAGACTCTTGACCTTACTGCCCCCCTCCTAGGACTAATCATTGCGGCCACTGGGAAATCTGCCCAGTTTGGACTCCACCCCTGGCTCCCCTCCGCTATGGAGGGCCCGACCCCCGTCTCCGCCTTACTGCACTCTAGCACGATGGTTGTAGCAGGAATTTTCCTCCTCGTCCGGGTAAGCCCCCTCCTGGAACAAAACCCAACCGCCCTTACAATTTGCCTATGTTTAGGAGCACTCACTACATTATTCACAGCTATTTGCGCCCTAACTCAGAACGATATTAAGAAAATCGTAGCCTTCTCCACCTCCAGTCAGCTTGGTCTTATGATAGTGACAATCGGACTAAATCAACCTCAATTAGCATTCCTGCACATCTGTACCCACGCCTTCTTCAAGGCAATACTATTCCTTTGCTCAGGATCTATTATCCACAGCCTCAATGACGAACAGGACATTCGAAAGATGGGAGGAATACACAGCCTGGCCCCACTTACATCCTCATGTCTAACAATTGGCAGCCTTGCTCTCACGGGAACCCCCTTCTTGGCAGGGTTCTTCTCTAAAGATGCAATTATTGAAGCCCTCAATACCTCTGAATTAAATGCATGAGCCCTTGCCCTCACACTCTTGGCCACCTCTTTCACTGCGGTCTATAGCCTACGAGTGGTCTACTATGTCCCCATGGGTCACCCCCGATTCTCGCCCCTATCTCCAATTAATGAGAACAACCCGGCCCTTGCAAACCCCCTCAAACGCCTAGCCTGAGGAAGCATTATTGCAGGGCTTTTAATTACATCCAACATGACCCCAGACAAAACCCCCATTATGTCAATACCCCTGAGCTTAAAACTAGCTGCCCTCCTTGTCACTATCGCCGGGCTTGTTACTGCCCTGGAACTTGCTTCCCTCACAGCAAAGCAGGTAAAAATTACGCCCAACCTCCACCTTCACAATTTCTCCAATATACTAGGATTCTTCCCAACCCTCGTCCACCGCCACGCCCCAGCCATAACCCTCATACTGGGACAAACAATTGCAAACCAGACCTTGGACCAAACTTGGATAGAGAAAGTTGGACCCAAAGCCATCTCTGGATGTAATACACCCATGGCGACAGCCGTCAGCAACATCCAGCAGGGTATAGCAAAGACATTCTTAACCCTCTTCTTACTAGCCCTCCCACTGATAGTATTTATTACTCTATTATAACTCACCCCACCCAACAATGACCAGCCTACGAAAATCCCACCCCCTCCTAAAAATCGCAAATGACGCCCTCGTCGACCTCCCAGCTCCCTCCAATATTTCAGCCTGATGGAACTTCGGCTCCCTCCTAGGCCTCTGCCTAATTGCCCAAATCCTTACCGGACTATTTCTTGCAATACATTACACCTCAGACATTGCTACGGCCTTCTCTTCGGTTGCACACATCTGCCGAGACGTGAACTATGGTTGAATAATCCGCAACATGCATGCTAACGGCGCCTCCTTCTTTTTCATCTGCATCTATATGCATATCGGACGAGGCCTCTACTACGGGTCTTACTTGTACAAAGAAACCTGAAATATCGGGGTAGTGCTCCTTCTCCTAGTAATAATAACAGCCTTCGTTGGTTACGTCCTGCCCTGAGGGCAAATGTCCTTCTGGGGTGCTACCGTCATCACCAACCTTCTATCAGCAGTCCCCTACGTCGGGAACACACTAGTTCAGTGAATCTGAGGCGGCTTTTCGGTAGACAATGCAACCCTAACTCGATTCTTTGCATTCCACTTCCTCCTCCCCTTCGTAGTCCTGGCCGCAACTGTCATCCACCTCCTATTCCTCCATGAAACGGGGTCCAACAACCCCACAGGAATCAGCTCCGAGGCTGACAAAGTATCATTCCACCCCTACTTCTCCTACAAAGACCTTCTTGGATTTGCGGTCCTCATCCTCGCCTTAGTCACACTAGCACTATTCTCCCCCAACTTATTAGGGGACCCGGATAACTTCACCCCCGCCAACCCCTTAGTCACCCCACCTCATATCAAGCCAGAATGATACTTTCTATTTGCCTACGCCATCTTACGATCCATTCCTAACAAGCTCGGGGGTGTCCTAGCACTACTCTTTTCGATCCTTGTTCTCATGCTCGTCCCTCTCCTGCACACCTCAAAGCAACGAGGCCTAACATTCCGCCCCCTCACCCAAGCCCTATTTTGAACCCTCATTGCAGACGTACTAATTCTGACATGAATTGGGGGAATACCAGTTGAAGACCCCTACATTATTATTGGACAAATAGCCTCGGTTATTTACTTTGCTATTTTCCTAGTCCTGGCCCCCGCCCTGGGCTGAGTCGAAAACAAAACAGTCCTGGGTAAATGCGACAGTAGCTCAGACCTAGAGCGCCGGTCTTGTAAGCCGGATGCCGGGGGTGAAAACCCCCCCTGGCGCAACTTTTGCCTTTGGGGGTGGCAGAGCCCGGTAAAGGCAAATGTCTCACATCCAATGGATGCGAGGTAGGGACTTACAATGTAATATCACCATTCAATTATCTCGACCATTCAGGGACTTGCATAAAATCTAAGGGAACGCTAAAGTAAAACATCCCATCTTTGTACCCTCATAGGATTCAAGTTCAAAAATTGTGAAGTTAAACAGCTCAATCATCAAATCATATATACCAAGTACCATGCATACTATGATAGTCCTAATTAATGCACAGCAAGAACCGACCTACGAGTTATTTCTTAATGCCAACGGTTATTGATGGTCAGGGACAGTAATTGTGGGGGTTTCACCTAGTGAACTATTCCTGGCATTTGGTTCCTATTTCAGGGCCATGAGCCTATATCATTCCGCATACGTTCATCGACGCTTGCATAAGTTAATGGTGGCAACCATCCCTTCGTTACCCACCTAGCCGGGCGTTCACTCCATCGGGCATCTGGTTCCTTTTTTCTCTTTTCCTTTCACTTGGCATTTCACAGTGCAAGGCATTAAAAACAAATAAGGTTGTCCATTTCCCCTGCCCGCCACAAGAATGTTAACGCTTAGAGGATATTCTGCTAAGAATTGCAATAATTAATATCAAGGGCATATTACTATACTTCTTAACCTCAACATCCCTCTACTTGGTGTGCCCCCCGGGTATATCAGGTCTAATTTAGGGAGGTAAACCCCCCCTACCCCCCCTAAAATGTAAGACGTCTGTTCTCTGCAAACCCCCGGAAACAGAGGACCTCTTACCATAGGAAGAAGGATTAGAATATTCAACCCCACCCCACCCAATTAGAAAGATGGGATTTGAACCCAACCTGAAGAGATCAAAACTCTTAGTGCTTCCTCTACACCACTTTCTACTCTAAGACCTGCAGGATACTACCCCGCATCATCTGCATGCAAAACAGAAACTTTAATTAAGCTAAGGCCTTGGTTTAAGCTCCGGCAGACTATTCATCTGCTTCTTTAGATTTGCAATCTAACATGATTACACCCCAGAGCTTGACGTGGAGAGGAATTAAACCTCCGTTTACGGGACTACAATCCGCCGCCTGAACATTCGGCCACCCCGCCACCAGAAAGGGAGGAATCGAACCCCCATAAACTGATTTCAAGTCAGCCGCGTAACCTCTCTGCCACTTTCTTTAAAGACGCTAGTAAAACTATTACACTGCCTTGTCGAGGCAGAAGTTCGGGTTAAACCCCCGAGCATCTTAAACAGCCCGCAACGCCCCCCGGGCCCGACCACGAGTTAGCTCCAAAACAACAAAGAGAGCTAGTAAGAGAACGCCCGCCCCAGCCACCAACAGCCCCCCACCAGAGCTATACATCAAGCCGACCCCCGCCATATCCCCCCGGATACTGCTCAAACCACCAAACTCGTCGACCCCAACCCAAGAAGCCTCGTATCAACCACTCAAGAATATTGCACTCACCAACCCCACAATGCAACTGAAGATTACCACATTTATCACAACGGGACGACTTCCCCAACCCTCAGGGTGGGGCTCGGCCGCCAGCGCGGCAGAATACGCGAAGACCACCAACATCCCCCCTAAATAAATTAGAAAAAGCACCAGAGGGAGGAACGATCCCCCACACTCAACCAATGTCCCACACCCCACCCCCGCTACCACCACCAGTCCCAGGGCTGCAAAGTAAGGAGAGGGGTTAGAAGCTACTGCAACCAACCCCCCTACAAGACAAAATAAAATCAATCAAATACCATAAGTCATAGTTCCTGCTCGGATTTTAACCGAGACTAGTGAGCTGAAAAACCACCGTTGTATTCAACTACAGCAACAATCAAAGAGAAGAGGGTCTAACTCCTACCCCTGGCTCCCAAAGCCAGAATTCTATTAAACTACTCCTTGACATATCCAAATGCATACTTCATAATGTGCAGCATGCAAGGTAGGGACTTACAATGTAATATCACCATTCAATTATCTCGACCATTCAGGGACTTGCATAAAATCTAAGGGAACGCTAAAGTAAAACATCCCATCTTTGTACCCTCATAGGATTCAAGTTCAAAAATTGTGAAGTTAAACAGCTCAATCATTAAATCATATATACCAAGTACCATGCATACTATGATAGTCCTAATTAATGCACAGCAAGAACCGACCTACGAGTTATTTCTTAATGCCAACGGTTATTGATGGTCAGGGACAGTAATTGTGGGGGTTTCACCTAGTGAACTATTCCTGGCATTTGGTTCCTATTTCAGGGCCATGAGCCTATATCATTCCGCATACGTTCATCGACGCTTGCATAAGTTAATGGTGGCAACCATCCCTTCGTTACCCACCTAGCCGGGCGTTCACTCCATCGGGCATCTGGTTCCTTTTTTCTCTTTTCCTTTCACTTGGCATTTCACAGTGCAAGGCATTAAAAACAAATAAGGTTGTCCATTTCCCCTGCCCGCCACAAGAATGTTAACGCTTAGAGGATATTCTGCTAAGAATTGCAATAATTAATATCAAGGGCATATTACTATACTTCTTAACCTCAACATCCCTCTACTTGGTGTGCCCCCCGGGTATATCAGGTCTAATTTAGGGAGGTAAACCCCCCCCTACCCCCCCTAAAATGTAAGACGTCTGTTCTCTGCAAACCCCCGGAAACAGAGGACCTCTTACCATAGGAAGAAGGATTAGAATATTCAACCCCACCCCACCGGCTACTTATTAAGTAGCTGTACACCCAGCCCATTACTATTTCGTAATACCTCATGACTCGTAATAGGTTCGCCTCGGTGGCCAAATTTAAAACAACTCAATTAAATTAACAACTTATAGTGTGTTAAATTAACAACTTATAGTGTGTTAAATTAACAACTTATATAGCGTGTTAAATTAACAACTTATAGTGTGTTAAATTAACAACTTATAGTGTGTTAAATTAACAACTTATAGTGTGTTAAATTAACAACTTATATAGCGTGTTGAATTAACAACTTATAGTGTGTTAAATTAACAACTTATAGTGTGTTAAATTAACAACTTATATAGCGTGTTAAATTAACAACTTATATAGCGTGTTAAATTAACAACTTATAGTGTGTTAAATTAACAACTTATAGTGTGTTAAATTAACAACTTATAGTGTGTTAAATTAACAACTTATAGTGTGTTAAATTAACAACTTATATAGCGTGTTAAATTAACAACTTATAGTGTGTTAAATTAACAACTTAGTGTGTTAAATTAACAACTTATAGTGTGTTAAATTAACAACTTATAGTGTGTTAAATTAACAACCCATATGGGGTGTTAACAACTACCTGGAAAGCTCAGCCGAATAT